TAAATGAAATTCCATTTTTGCAACACTATAAGACTAGCACATAAACGGAACTTGCTAGATGACACTGGTCGAGTCTTTCCTGGTTTCGGGGTTTGACAGATAAAAATAGACTTGTCTGGGTCGTAGGGGGAAAGGGGGTTTATACGCGCGAAAAAGGAAATTTTTTTGGGGCAGGGGGGGCACTGTAATAGAGAGTTGTGGGGTAAGATACAATACCTTATGCACTTGATATCAGTTATGCAAGTCTTCTGTCAATGTTGATGAAGTATTGGATATATAGAACTTGTAAGCAAGGAAAATGTTCAACCTTGATATATTAACATTAGGAAGGACCCCGTCAAATGCCAAGTGAAAGTTATCCGAAAAAAAAAATACCAGATGCCTACTTAGTGAACGCTCGGCATGGTGGGTAAAGGATAATTAGTACTCTACCATTAACTTATGCGCAAACGCGCATTTGGGGGGGATTAAGGAAAGTGGGGCCCTGAAGTAGGAACCAGATGCCAGTAATAGTTCATTTTGTGAAACCCCCACAATTTATGTCCCTGACCCTATCATGCATGATATGCGCTCTTGAAATTAGTTGGTGATCTCTTACTGAATTAAACAGTTGGTCTTCGAGTAGTGTATAGTAACGCATAGAAAATGTTTAAGCGAAACTTATGGGGACTATTCTGTCGCTCCGGTGCTTTGGATTTTTTGATAGTTCTAATAGTATGTTTTATGTTTGTCTTAGTCGTCTTTTCTCTTGTATGGTTTATTGATTTTTAAGTTAACTCTAATATTATGCGATTTAGATTCATTTTAATACCTCTTGAATGATTTTGTTAGACCCATTTTGTATGTAATATAATGCATAGTATGTATTTACACCATAGTATATGTAATATAATGCATAGTATGTATTTACACCATAGTATATGTAATATAATGCATAGTATGTATTTACACCATAGTATATGTAATATAATGCATAGTATGTATTTACACCATAGTATATGTAATATAATGCATAGTATGTATTTACACCATAGTATATGTAATATAATGCATAGTATGTATTTACACCATAGTATATGTAATATAATGCATAGTATGTATTTACACCATAGTATATGTAATATAATGCATAGTATGTATTTACACCATAGTATATGTAATATAATGCATAGTATGTATTTACACCATAGTATATGTAATATAATGCATAGTATGTATTTACACCATAGTATATGTAATATAATGCATAGTATGTATTTACACCATAGTATATGTAATATAATGCATAGTATATTTACACCATAATATGCGCATGTGCATGTTTGTCTATGTTTTAATACTATTTAATGTATATTTACCATAAAATATGTAGAAACCATAGTATTTGTTTGCGTGAGAGCGGGTGTTGTTTCAGAGGGTAGTTTAAGTTAAGAATGCTAGCTTTGGGAGCTAGTGGTGGGAGTTTAAGTCTCTCCTCTTTGGGCTTTGGGGGGGATTTTAACCCTCGTTTCCGGATTACAAAACCGGCGCTTTAAGTTAAGCTACCAGAGCAGTTTCAGTTTAGGGCCTTGTTTTCTAGTCACCCTGCTAGGGGGGCGAGTACAAGGAAGAGGGTGAAGTAAAGTACTGATGCGATTTGGCCGATAATAATGAATGGGTGTTCAACGGGTATCCCCCCGATCCATGTTAGGATAATTACGTCTGCAACCAGTGTTCAGAATAAAAATTGTGTGACGGGGCGGAATGTAAGTCCTCGTTGTTTTGAGGTGTGCAGAATTGGGACCACTATGAGGACGAGGATAGAAAAGAGGAGTGCAAGGACTCCGCCTAGTTTGTTAGGGATGGATCGTAGAATGGCGTAGGCGAACAGGAAGTACCATTCTGGCTTGATGTGAGGGGGTGTGACTAAGGGATTGGCGGGGGTGAAGTTGTCTGGGTCTCCTAGAAGGTTCGGGGAAAATAGGGCTAATGAGGTGAGTGCTAGTAGTATTACTGCGAAGCCTAGAAGGTCTTTGTACGAGAAGTATGGGTGGAATGCGATTTTGTCGGCGTCGGAGTTTAGTCCGGCTGGGTTGTTAGACCCTGTTTCGTGAAGAAAAAGGAGGTGAAGAACTGTGACCCCTGCGATGACAAAGGGGAAGAGGAAGTGGAAGGCGAAGAATCGAGTAAGGGTGGCATTATCAACGGAGAATCCTCCTCAGATTCATTGAACTAGTTCATTTCCTACGTAGGGGATTGCGGAAAGAAGGTTAGTAATGACGGTTGCGCCCCAGAAAGATATTTGTCCTCAAGGGAGAACATACCCAACGAAGGCTGTTATTATAACTAGTAGCAGGAGTACTACGCCAATGTTTCATGTTTCTATGTAAAGGTATGATCCGTAGTATAATCCTCGGGCAATGTGTGCGTAAATACAAATAAAGAAAAATGAGGCCCCGTTCGCATGTATATTACGAATTAGTCACCCGTAGTTTACATCTCGGCAAATGTGTGCTACTGATGAGAATGCGGTGGCGATGTCAGAAGTGTAGTGTATGGCTAAAAATAGTCCTGTTAGGATTTGTGTTGCTAAGCATAGTCCCAGGAGGGATCCAAAGTTTCATCATACTGAGATGTTGGAGGGGGCAGGAAGATCTACTACTGCGTCGTTGGCGATTTTTAGTAGGGGGTGGGTTTTTCGCAGGCTTGCCATTAGGGGTTTTTATAGTTGAATAACAACGGTGGTTTTTCAAGTCATTAGTCTTGGTTAAAGTCCAGGTAAAAATTATGTCGTATCTTTTTTGTATGTGACTTTTTTTATTGGTTTTAGGTATGGTAGGGGTTGCGTCTAATCCGGCCCCTTATTTCGCGGCGTTGGGGTTGGTCGTAGTAGCGGGGGCGGGGTGTGCTGTTTTGGCGGGGTGTGGGGCTTCTTTTTTGGCTGTCGTGCTGTTTTTAATTTACCTAGGGGGGATGTTGGTGGTGTTTGCTTATTCAGCTGCTTTAGCAGCCGAGCCTCATCCTGAGGCTTGATGGGACGTTTCGGTTTTTGAGTATGTGGCTTTTTATTTATTAGGGGTCGGGGTTGCTGTAGGGTATTTTGGTGGGAAGTGGTATGGTTACCTGTTACCTGTTGTAGGAGCTTGTAAGGAGTTTTTCGTACTTTCTGAGGATGTTGGGGGGGTGGGGGTAATGTATTCCTTGGGTGGTGGCTTGCTGGTGATCTGTGCTTCGGTCTTGTTGTTGAGTTTATTTGTGGTGTTAGAGCTTGTTCGAGGAATAGATCGGGGGGCTTTGCGGGCTGTTTAGACTAATACCAGGAGGGTTGCTAGAGTAAGGGTAATGAGGAATGTGGTTAGGTAAGTTTTAATTATCCCTTGTTGCGCGTCACTTGTAAGGACAGATATTTTTAGTTGTGCAGATGAGAGTCCTTTAGGTCCTGATGCTTCTAGTCATGTTTGGTCGGTTAGTTGGTTGGCTATCGTTTGTCCCAGGATGAGGGCCATTTTGGGTATCGATCGGTGGATAATGGTTGGGAAGTAGCCTAATGCGTTAGAGAAGTTGTGTAGTTTGACGTTAGGGGTAATATTTAATTGTTTTGAGGTTAGGTTGGCTAATTCTAGGGCTGTTAGAAGTCCTATAATTGTAACGATGAGGGCTCCTAGTTTTAATAGGGGGGGTATGGTTATAATTGGGGTATTTGTTGGTACTGTATTGGATGTGAGGATAAGTCCTGCAATAATGCTCCCTCAGGCAAGGCGTTTAATAGGGTTAATTACTTTAGGGTCGTTTTCGTTAATTGGGGAGAGAGGGAGAAATCGTGGGGTGCCTATTGATACGAAGAAAATGATTCGTAGGCTGTAGGCGGCTGTGAATGATGTTGCGATTAGGGTTAGAATAAGGGCTCAGGCGTTTAGATATGAGGTGTTTAGGGCTTCAATGATTGCGTCTTTGGAAAAGAAGCCTGCGAGGAAAGGGGTTCCTGTGAGGGCTAGGCTTCCGATCGTTATGCATGTGGAGGTAAATGGTGCGAGGTTGTGGAGTCCTCCTATTTTTCGGATGTCTTGTTCATCATTAAGGCTGTGAATGATAGACCCTGAGCATAAAAAGAGCATTGCTTTAAAGAATGCGTGTGTGCAAATGTGAAGAAAAGCTAGCTGGGGTTGGTTGAGGCCGATTGTTACTATTATAAGGCCCAGTTGGCTGGAGGTAGAGAATGCTACGATTTTTTTAATATCGTTTTGGGTTAGGGCACATGTGGCGGTAAATAGGGTGGTTAGTGCTCCTAGGCAAAGGCAAATGGTTAGGCTTGTTTTGTTAGACTCTATGAATGGGTGAAGTCGGATGAGAAGAAAGATTCCGGCCACGACCATGGTGCTTGAGTGTAGTAGGGCGGAAACTGGGGTGGGGCCTTCTATTGCGGAGGGCAGTCATGGATGAAGTCCAAATTGTGCTGATTTTCCAGTTGCGGCGATGATTAATCCAAGGGTGGGGATGGTGGTGTTGAGATTATGTGAGATGGAAAAGATTTGTTGGATTTCTCACGAGTTTAGTTTGGTGGCGAATCAGGCTATTGTCATGATGAATCCAATATCCCCTACTCGGTTGTAGATGACTGCTTGGAGAGCAGCTGTGTTGGCGTCGGCTCGTCCGTACCATCATCCGATAAGTAGGAAGGATATGATACCTACTCCTTCTCATCCGATGAAAAGTTGGAATATATTGTTAGCTGTGACTAAAATGATTATTGCGATAAGAAATGTTAATAGGTATTTGAAGAAGCGGTTTATATTGGGGTCTTCGTGTATGTATCATGCGGCAAATTCTAAAATAGACCAGGTAACGTAGAGGGCGATTGGTGTGAAGATAATGGAGTAGTAGTCAAATTTAAAGCTTATGTTAATGTTGAATGTTGATGTGTTTATTCAGTGTCAGTTTGTTACTACTACCTCTACTCCTTGGTCTAAAAATAAAAATGCTGGTAAGAGACTTACTGCGAATGCGGTGCTAACGGCGGTTTTTACATGGGAGGTTGCTCAGTCTGTTTTTAGTGGGGTTGGGTTGATTGTTGTAATGAGTGGGTATGCTAGTATGATGAAGGTTAGTATAAGTGAAGTTGTTATAACAAGTGTAGTTTGCATAGCTCTCGCTTGGATTTGCACCAAGAGTTTTTGGCTCCTAAGACCAGCGGATAACTGCTATCCTTCGAGAGCCGAGTGAGCCACAGATTTTAACTGTGGGGGGAGAGATTAGCAGTCTCTAGTGCCACAGGCCTCTCTCGGGCGGATGAGGGGGTTTTAACCCCTTTTTTTGGAATCACAATCCAATGTTTTTATTAAACTACGTCTGCAATATAGTCACCCTCATATTAATTCTGGTTTAAGGGTTAGAAGGGCAATAGGGATTAGGTGGAGGGAGATTAGTAAGTGCTCACGGGTGTGGTAGGGGGGAAGGGTGGTGATATGAGTGGGGGTTTGTCCTCGTTGAGTTATGAGGAATATGTAGAGGGAGTAGCTTGCGGTGATTAGTGTTCCTAGTCCGGTGAGTACAATTGATCAGGGGGATCAGTTGAACATGGTTGTGATAATTATTATCTCTCCCATTAGATTTGGAAGTGGTGGAAGAGCTAGATTGGCTAGATTGGCTAGGAATCATCAGGTTGCTGTTAATGGGAACAGTATTTGTATTCCTCGTGCTAGGGCCATGGTTCGACTGTGGGTTCGTTCGTAGCTTGTGTTGGCTAGGCAGAAGAGGGCAGATGATGTTAATCCATGTGCGATTATAAGGATGATGGCGCCTGTAATACCTCAGGGTGTTTGGGTTAAAATGCCGCTTGCTACGAGGCCTATGTGGCTAACGGATGAGTAGGCAATTAGTGATTTAAGGTCTGTTTGGCGCAAGCAGATTGTTCCTGTTATTACGACTCCCCATAAGGCGAGGACGATGAATGGGTAAGCCATGTCTTTTGTTAGTGGGTCTAGGATAGGTGTAATGCGGATCATGCCATAGCCTCCTAGCTTTAGAAGTACCGCTGCTAGGACTATTGAACCAGCAATTGGTGCTTCAACGTGTGCTTTTGGGAGTCATAGGTGTACGCCGTACAGGGGTATTTTAACTAGAAAGGCTAATAGGCAGGCGGCCCATCATAATTTATCCCCTCACGAGAGAAGGCTAAAGGGTTGGTTGAAGCTGAGTGTTAATATTGATAGTCCTCCTGTTGTGGATTGAAGGGCTAGTAGGGCTACTAAAAGGGGGAGGGAGCCTGCTAGGGTATAAAATAGGAAGTAAGTGCCTGCGTTTAGACGCTCTGCTTGATTTCCTCAGCGGGTGATGATAATGAGTGTGGGGACTAGTGTGGCTTCAAATATAATGTAGAATATAATGATTTCTGTGGCTCCGAATGCTAAAATTAGGAAGGTCTGTAGCGAGGCTAGTAGGCTGATGTACATTCGTTGTCGGGAGATCGGTTCATTTTGGGTGTGGTTTTGGCTGGCTAGGATTATTAAGGGAAGAAGTCAGCAAGTAAGTACTAGAAGAGGGGAGGATAAGGGGTCAATTGCTATGTAGTTGTTTGAAGTGGCTCATGCTGTTTCTGACGTTCAGCTAAGCCAGCTAAAACTCAGTAGTGCAATAATAAGACTGTGGGATACTGTGGCAGTCCATAGCCATTTTTGTGGGGTTAGTCAGATTGTAGGAAATAATATTAAAGTTGGAATAAGGATTTTTAGCATTGTAGAAGGTTAAGATTTTGTAGTCGATCTGTGCCGTGGGTTCGGGCTGTGGCTACTAGTAAGGCTAGGCCTGCGCTAGCTTCGCATGCTGAGAAGGCGAGTAGTATTATTGGTGCAGGAGAAAAGTTTGTTGCTCCTGTCTGTAGGGACCAAATTGAGAGCGCAATAAAGAGTGAAAGTATTATGCCTTCTAGGCATAGGAGTGCGGAGAGTAGGTGGGTTCGATGGAATGCTACTCCTATTAGGCCTAGAATAAACGCTGTGGTGAAGCTAAAGTGTGTTGGAGTCATAAGGGGGTTATGGGGTCTCACCATAATTGTCTAAGCCGAAATTAGAAGTCTTTGTTGGACTAACCCCCTATTCAGCCCACTCTAGGCCTCCTTGAAGTCATTCATAGATGAGTCCTAACGTTAATAGTCCGATGACGATAATTGCCCAGATGAGAGTGTTTTTTGGTTCGAGGAGTTGGTTCCCCCAAGGGAGAGGGAGGAGTAATGCGATTTCTAGGTCAAATAATAAGAATAGGATTGCTACTAGGAAAAAACGTAGTGAGAAGGGGAGGCGAGCGGACCCTAGGGGGTCAAAGCCGCATTCATAGGGGGAGAGTTTTTCGGCATCTGGGCTTATTTGGGGGAGCCAGAAAGAAACTGCTATGAGCACTAAGGATAAAAGGGTTGTGATTATTAGAATTGTTGTGATAAGGTTCATTATCTTTCCTTAGGTTTTAACTAAGATTAAATAGTTGGAAGCCATTTGTATTGTCTTTTATACTAGAAAGATTAAGATCCTCATCAGTAAATGGAGACGTAGAGGAAAAGTCATACTACGTCGACAAAGTGTCAGTATCAGGCAGCGGCTTCAAAGCCAAAATGATGGTTTGATGTAAAGTGGTAGAGAATTTGGCGCAGGAGGCAGACTGCTAAAAATGTTGAGCCAATAATAACATGGAGGCCGTGAAATCCTGTGGCTACAAAGAATGTTGATCCATATACTCCATCTGCAATAGTAAATGGTGCTTCGTAGTATTCTATGCCTTGAAGGAAGGTAAAATAGAACCCCAAGAGGATGGTAAGTGTGAGGGATTGGATTGCTTGTTTTCGTTCTCCCTCTATAAGGCTGTGGTGGGCTCATGTGACAGTTACTCCGGAGGCTAGTAGAACTGCTGTATTTAAAAGGGGCACTTCAAATGGGTCAAGAGTCGTAATGCCTGTGGGGGGTCAGCAGCCCCCCAGTTCGGGGGTTGGTGCCAGGCTTGAGTGATAGAATGCTCAGAAAAATCCTGCAAAGAAGAATACTTCCGATGTGATAAAAAGAATTATTCCGTATCGGAGTCCTTTTTGGACGGGGGGGGTGTGGTGGCCTTGAAATGTTCCTTCTCGAACAATATCTCGTCATCATTGATATATCGTTAAAATTGTTAGGATAAATCCTAAGGTTGCCAGGGTTATTGAGTGGAAGTGAAATCAGATTGCAGTGCCAGATGTAAGCAAGAGGGCGCCAACTGCGCCAGTAAGGGGTCAGGGGCTTGGGTCAACTATGTGGAATGCATGTGCTTGGTGGGCCATTAGACGTTTTCTTGTAAGTAGAGGCTTAGTAAAAGGACGAAGACGTATGCTTGGATTATTGCTACGGCAACTTCTAAAAGGGTGAGTAAAAATAGCACAGTGGCGGTCAGGATTGCTACAGTGGGCATCATTGGGAGTAAAACAAATGCTGCTGTTGCGATTAGTTGAATAAGTAGGTGGCCTGCTGTGAGGTTGGCGGTAAGTCGGACTCCCAGGGCTAAAGGGCGGATAAATAAGCTAATTGTTTCGATAATGATGAGTACTGGAATTAGTGGAGTTGGTGTGCCTTCCGGTAAAAGGTGACCTAGTGCTGCGGTTGGTTGGTTTCGTATACCAATGATAACGGTTGCTAGTCACAGTGGTACTGCAAATGCTATGTTTAAAGAGAGTTGCGTGGTTGGGGTGAATGTGTAGGGCAGCAGTCCTAGTATATTAAGGGTAATTAAGAAAATTATTAGGGATGTAAGTAAGACGGCTCATTTATGCCCTCCTTGGTTGATGGGAAGAAAGATTTGTTGGGTGAGGCGGTTTATGAATCAGCTTTGGACTGTAATTAGGCGATTATTAATTCATCGTGAGGTGGGGGTAGGATAAAGAATTCATGGTAGGGTGATTGCTAATGCAATAAGGGGGATTCCCATGTAAGTGGGGCTTATAAATTGATCAAAAAAGCTTAATATCATGGTCAATTTCAGGACTCAGGTTTGGGTTTTTCAGCTCCTATAATGGTTGGTTCATTGTTAAATTCATGGGCTAAAATTTTTGGGGGAAGAATAATTAAGAAGGTAAGTCATGATAGAGTGAGGATTAAAAATCAAGGGGCGGGGTTTAACTGAGGCATGTCACTAGGGGTGGGGCGGAGTCACCAAACTTCAGCTTAAAAGGCTGACGCTAATATCCTTTTAGCTTCCTAGTGAGGCGTCTTCAATTATAAGTGATGATCAGTTCTCGAAGTGTTCTAAGGGCACAGCTTCTACCACAATAGGTATAAAGCTGTGGTTGGCCCCGCAAATCTCAGAGCATTGACCATAAAATACACCGGGGCGGGAGGCGATGAAAGCGGTCTGATTTAGGCGTCCGGGTACTGCGTCTATTTTAACCCCCAAAGCTGGGACGGCTCAGGAGTGGAGGACATCTTCTGCTGAGACTAAGACACGGACTGGGGATTCCATTGGAACTACTATACGGTGGTCTGTTTCTAAGAGCCGGAATTGTCCTGGGGAGAGATCTTGGGTGGGGACTATGTATGAGTCGAAGCCTAGGTCTTCGTAGTCTGTGTACTCGTAGCTTCAGTATCATTGGTGGCCCATGGCTTTAATGGTAAGGTGTGGATCATTAATTTCATCTATTAGATAAAGAATTCGCAGAGAGGGCAGTGCAATTATAATAAGAATGACGGCAGGCAGGATGGTTCAAACAATTTCAATTTCTTGGGAGTCTAAAATATATTTGTTGGTTAATTTAATAGAAACCATGGCTACGATGGTGTAAAGGACTAGCGTGCTAATTAAAAATACGATTATTAGAGCATGGTCGTGAAAGTGGATTAATTCTTCTATAACAGGGGAGGCCGCGTCTTGCAATCCTAATTGAGAGGGATGTGCCATTTAGCTCTGTCTAAGGCACGTGGGGGTTTCACCCACAATTTTGTCTTGACAAGACAAGGTAAGTTTTTTACTAGTGCCTCAGATTAAGAAAGTGTCAGAGTGGTGATGTGGATGGCTTGAAACCATTTTATGGGGGTTCGATTCCCTCCTTTCTCGTTATTTTACTTGCACAAATGCTGGTTCTTCATAAGTGTGGTAGGGGGGAGGGCATCCGTGAAGTCACTCTACATTTGTAATAGTCAATTCTACTGATGCTACCTCTCGTTTAGCAGCGAATGCTTCTCAAATAATGAACAGGAATATGATAACTGCTACGAGCGAAATTAAAGATCCGATTGAGGAAACTGTATTTCAAAGGGTGTATGCGTCTGGGTAGTCGGAGTATCGTCGAGGCATTCCTGCTAGTCCTAGGAAGTGTTGTGGGAAGAAGGTAAGGTTAACTCCTACGAATATTACTCCAAAGTGAATTTTTGTTCAAGTGCTATGTAGGGTATACCCTGTAAATAGAGGGAACCAGTGCACAAATGCTGCCACGATGGCGAAGACGGCGCCTATCGATAAGACATAGTGGAAGTGTGCGACTACATAGTATGTGTCATGAAGAACAATGTCGAGTGACGAATTGGCTAGCACGATGCCGGTGAGTCCCCCTACCGTGAATAAGAAGATAAACCCCAGGGCTCAGAGTATGGGGGTTTCTCACTTAATTGCCCCTCCGTGTAGGGTAGCAAGTCAACTGAACACTTTAACACCTGTTGGAATAGCAATAATTATTGTTGCGGATGTGAAATAGGCTCGGGTGTCTACATCTATGCCGACTGTAAATATATGATGGGCTCAAACGATAAACCCCAGCAGTCCAATGGCCATTATAGCTCATACTATTCCCATGTAGCCGAATGGTTCTTTTTTTCCTGCGTAGTATGCTACGATGTGAGAAATAATTCCAAATCCCGGTAGAATTAAAATATAGACTTCAGGATGTCCGAAGAACCAGAAGAGGTGTTGGTAAAGAATGGGGTCACCTCCCCCTGCCGGGTCGAAGAAAGTAGTGTTTAGGTTGCGGTCCGTAAGGAGCATTGTAATCCCGGCGGCTAGAACTGGAAGAGATAGAAGTAAAAGTACTGCTGTAATTAGTACAGCTCAGACAAACAAAGGTGTTTGGTATTGTGAAATTGCAGGGGGTTTTATATTAATAATTGTGGTAATGAAATTAATTGCTCCCAGGATGGAGGAGATGCCTGCTAGGTGGAGAGAAAAGATCGTAAGGTCTACTGACGCTCCTGCATGGGCTAGATTTCCTGCCAGGGGGGGATAAACTGTTCACCCTGTTCCTGCTCCGGCTTCAACTCCAGAAGAGGCGAGCAATAAGAGAAATGAGGGGGGCAGAAGTCAGAAGCTTATGTTATTTATTCGTGGGAATGCTATGTCAGGTGCCCCTAGTATAAGTGGCACTAATCAATTTCCAAAGCCACCAATTAGGATTGGTATAACTATGAAGAAGATTATGACGAAAGCATGGGCGGTTACGATCACATTATAAATTTGATCATCCCCTAGAAGTGCCCCTGGCTGACTTAATTCAGCTCGGATTAAAAGGCTTAATGCTGTTCCCACCATTCCTGCCCAGGCACCAAATACTAAATAAAGGGTGCCAATGTCTTTATGATTAGTTGAGAAAAATCAACGTGTGATTGCCACAGGTAGGTTGGCCGAGAGAATAGGCGGCGGATTGTAGCTCCGATTACGAAGGTTTAATTCCTTTTTCTACCAAGCTCTGTAGTGAAGTTCATGTCGGGTTGCAAACCCGAAGATGTAGATTAGCGTCTGCCGGAGCTTTCCCCGCCTCACTTTGAGGCGGCGGGGAAAGTAGACGGATGCTCGCTGGTTAGGGCGCTTAGCTGTTAACTAAGAGTTTGTAGGATCGAGGCCTTCCTGTCTAGTAAGGCTTTAGCTTAATTAAAGTATCTGGGTTGCATTCAGATGATGTGGGATAAAGTCCTGCAAGTCTTATCAGGGACTAGGAGATTTTCACTCCTACTTGGAGCTTTGAAGGCTCATGGTCTTGATGTTATCCTAAGTTCCTAGGTGGTCAGTAAAAGAATTGTTGGGGTGATTGGCAGTAGGCATGTTGCTAGAACAGTGCTTACTGACAGTGCAAGGGTTGGTTGTTTAATTGGGGAGCGTCAGGGTGTGGTTGCGTTTGAGGTTTGTGGGGCTAGAGTAAGAGTTAGGGCGTGGGTGAGGCGGAGGTAAAAGTATAGGCTGAGCAGTGCTGTAAGTGCAATAATAGTTGCTGTGAGGGCTAGTCCTTGATTAGTGAGTTCTTGAATAATAAGTCATTTTGGCATAAATCCTGTAAGAGGGGGTAAACCTCCTAGGGAGAGTAAAATCAGGCAGGTGAGTGCTGTTAGTGTTGGGGCTTTGGTTCAGGCATGGGTTAAGGTAATGGTTTTTGTTGAGTTAATGTTGATTAGTGTGAGGAAGGCTGCGGTTGTCATAATGATGTAAAGTGTAAGGGCTAGGGTAGTTATGTGGGGGGCTATTTGTGAGACGAGGATTATTCATCCAAGGTGTGCGATTGATGAATAGGCTAGGATTTTTCGTAGTTGTGTTTGGTTGAGTCCTCCTCACCCTCCTACAAGGGTTGAGGTTAATGCTAAGGTAGTGAGTAAGAGGGGGTTGGCATTGCTTGCTGTTTGCAGGATGAGGGCGATGGGGGCTAATTTTTGTCAGGTGGATAAAATTAGTCCTGTGGTCAAGGTGATGCCTTGAAGAACTTCTGGCAATCATAGGTGGAGGGGGGCTAGTCCAATTTTTAATGCAAGGGCTGTTATGGTTATGGTGGAGGTGAGGGGGTGGCATATGTGGTTGATGTCTCATTGGCCGCAGATCCATGCGTTTGTTGATGCGGCAAAGAGGATTATGGCAGCTGCTGTTGCTTGAATAAGAAAATATTTGGTTGTGGCTTCCACTGCTCGGGGATGGTGTTTTTGGGCTATCAGTGGAATAATAGCTAGAGTGTTGATTTCTAAGCCCATTCATGCTAGAAGCCAGTGAGAGCTCATGAAGGTGAGGGTGGTTCCTAGTCCTAGGCTAATAAGTAGAATGCTGAGTACATAGGGGTTCATTAGTATGGGAAGGGTTTTAACCAACATGTTTGGGGTATGGGCCCAAAAGCTTATTTAGCTGACCTTACTAGAAAGTGGTGTAGAGGAAGCACTTGGAGTTTTGATCTCCAGGGGAAGGGTTCGATTCCCTTGTTTCTAAGGAGCTGAGGGGAGTTTAACCCCTGTAGTTCACTCTATCAAAGTGTCCCTTGGGCGTTCAGGCACAGTTCCTTTATAGTTGGGGGGGGAGTCCTGCGGTGGCGAGAGGAATGGCGGTGTGTCACATAATAAGGGCTAGTGTGAGAGGAAGGAAGTTTTTTCATACTAAATGTATAAGTTGGTCATATCGGAAGCGTGGATATGAGGCTCGTACTCAAAGGAAAAGAGCTGATAGAAAGGCGGCTTTGATTATGATGTTGATGGTGGTGAGTTCTGGTAGTATGGGTAAGTTAGTGGCTCCTATAAATAAAATGGCGGACAGTGTGTTTATGAATAGGATGTTGGCATATTCTGCTAGAAAAAATAGTGCGAATGGTCCTCCTGCGTATTCTACATTAAATCCTGATACTAATTCTGACTCGCCTTCGGTTAAATCAAATGGGGCTCGATTTGTTTCGGCTAGTGTGGAGACGAATCATATTGCTGCTAGTGGCCATGCGGGGGCGAGCAGTCAGATGGCCTCTTGTGTAATGCTATACATTGTAAGTGTGAAGCCTCCTGTAAATACAATTGTTGAGAGCAGGATGAGTCCTAATGCTACTTCGTAAGAAATAGTCTGGGCTACTGCTCGTAAAGCACCGATTAGGGCGTATTTTGAATTTGATGCTCAGCCTGAGCCTAAAATTGAGTAAACAGCTAGGCTTGATAGTGCTAGAATGAATAGTATGCTAAGGTTTAAGTCTGTGACGGGGTGGGGCATGGGGAGAGGGGCTCACAGGGTAAGTGCTAGTGTGAGCGCTAGGGTTGGGGTGGCTAAAAACAGAAATGGGGAGGAGGTGGAGGGGCGGATTGGTTCTTTAATAAACAGTTTGACTCCATCTGCGATTGGTTGTAATAGTCCGTATGGTCCTACTACGTTTGGGCCTTTTCGTAATTGTATATATCCTAGTACTTTTCGCTCAACTAGAGTTAGAAAGGCGACTGCTAGTAGGACGGGGACAATGTATGCTAGTGGGTTAATAATGTGGGTTATAAGGGTGCTTAGCATGAGTTAGGGGGAGGATTTGAACCTCCGGGGGGAAAGGCTTAGGCTTTCTGCATTTACCGGGCTCTGCCACCCTAGCGCGAATTGATGAGTGGCCTTTCTCTCAGGCCTGGGTAGAACCCACTCTTGTCTGCTTTAGTTGTTTTCAGCAGGTAAATGGAAGGCTTGCTCTTGGCATGGGCCTTTCCACTCCGGTCCTTTCGTACTAGGAGTGGTTGTCTTACAGATAGAAACCGACCTGGATTACTCCGGTCTGAACTCAGATCACGTAGGACTTTAATCGTTGAACAAACGAACCCTTAATAGCGGCTGCACCATTAGGATGTCCTGATCCAACATCGAGGTCGTAAACCCCCTTGTCGATATGGACTCTGGGAGGGGATTGCGCTGTTATCCCTAGGGTAACTTGTTCCGTTGATCGGTTGTGACCGGATCATTTCAGTCAAAATTTTTGTGACTTAGAGTTGTAACTCTTAGTTTCAGGGTAGCCCTGATCTGCTCGGGAGCTTTTCTTTCTCCCGTGGTCGCCCCAACCTAAGACTATTATTCCAGTTCCATGGGGGTTTGGGGCATGTTGGCTTGAATTGCTTCTCATGGTTGGTTGGTGTCTAAAGCTCCATAGGGTCTTCTCGTCTTGTAGGGTTATGTCCGCTTCTGCACGGACAGATCAGTTTCACTGACTGGAAAAAAGAGACAGTCAAACCCTCGTTATACCATTCATACAGGCCTTCATTTAAAAGGCAATTGATTGCGCTACCTTCGCACGGTTAGGATACCGCGGCCGTTAAACTTTTGGTCACAGGGCAGGTGGGACCTCTTATATTTTCATTGTCAAGAGGCGATGTTTTTGGTAAACAGGCGGGGTTTAGGTTTGCCGAGTTCCTTTTTTTTCTTTTGGTCTTTCCCTGGTTGGGCACTCCTGTGTGGGGTTAACGATGAGGGGGACATGGTTTTCTTGACTAGAAATAGTAGTGGTGTGGGGCCCTCTGTTTTTGGGTTCGTTAATTGTCGATGGTGAGTCCGGTTCGACTTACACTTGTGCGGGGAGAAGTTCAATCTTCTTGTTACTCGTTTCAGCATAATCTCTTCTATGGGAGCATAGAGAGGCCCAATGGTTGGAGAGATTTTGGAGTTTCTAATCAAATAATAGGCGTCCTTTGGTCTGAGCTTTAACGCTTTCTGTTTGGGTGGCTGCTTTTAGGCCCACCGGGACCTGGTGCCTTGATTGGTTTATTCCTTAATCTTCTTGAAAGGTTGTGTCCTTTGTCGGGGGAGCTGTACCTCCTTCGACTAACTCCCGTTTGGTGACTCTTCGTCTTTTGTGGTATTACCGTTGTGAGTTGAGTTGAACGGGGCTGAACTTTTATTCATTTTTCGGGCAACCAGCTATAACCCGGCTCGGTAGGTCTTTTGCTTCTACTCGGAGATCTTCCCACTCTTTTGCCACAGAGATGGGTTAGCCCTGGATTGGCTGTCCCGGAGTAGCTCGTCGGGTTTCGGGGTTACAAACTAGAGGTCGCTTTGCATGTATATTACTGGCTGAATCATGATGCAAAAGGTACGAGGGGTTCTCTGCTTTTTTATGCTTTGATGGGTTTTTTCATTTCTTTTTCAGCTTTCCCTTGCGGTACTTTATCTATAGCTTCATTGGAATCCTTTTTTGTCGCCCGTACTGGGGGGGTCAAATGGTTTGGTTGTGGGTGTTTTGGTTTATGAATAGTAGTGTAAATTGTAATTTTAGCTATGGTGTTTGAGCTAGCTTGCTAGCTTAGGACGACCCAACTTGCATGGGTGTAAACTCAGTGTAAGGGAGTTGCCTGACTATCTCGGCCACGTCCTAATTATTCCAAGTGCACCTTCCGGTACACTTACCATGTTACGACTTGCCTCCCCTTTATTTCTTTTGTGGTGTTATTTATCTTGGTGGTGTGGTTGTTGGGGAGAGTGACGGGCGGTGTGTGCGCGCCTCAGAGCCGACTTCAAGGGGGCGCTCTACTCCCCCCTTACTGCTAAATCCACCTTAGAGTTACCGTTTCAGGTGACCTTCCGTGAATAGCCTGAATCAGGCAATGTAGCCCATTTCTTCCCACTTCGTGTGCTACACCTCGACCTGACGTCTTGGAAGGTTTCCATTTTGCTTACTTTTAATCCTTCACAGGGTAAGCTGGCGACGGTGGTATATAGGCGGAAAGGGCAAGGAGTGGTGAGGTTAAACGGGGATTATCGGTTCTAGAACAGGCTCCTCTAGGGGGGTCTGAGGCACCGCCAAGTCCTTTGGGTTTTAAGCTAATGCTCGTAGTTCCCTGGCGGATACTAGTTGTGTAAGAGTATCTAGGTTTATGGCTGGGCATAGTGGGGTATCTAATCCCAGTTTGTGTCCCAGCTGTCGTGGGTTCTGGTGGGCATTAATAAAGCTACTTTCGTTTAGTGGGGTTCTAGCCTCTGGGTGCGTATGACAGTCTAAGGGGCTTTCGGCTTTAATAAAAATAATTCCATAACCACTCTTTACGCCGCATTTATCAACTAGGGCCTCTCGTATAACCGCGGTGGCTGGCACGAGTTTTACCGGCCCTCTTAACCTGGACTAAGTCAAGTTTTCACTTATGGCTTAATGTTTGTCACTGCTGAGTTCCCTTGGGGGTGTGGCTGAGCAAGGCGTCTTGGGCTAAAGTAATTGTGCCTGATGCCGGCTCCCTATTTCCGTGTGGGAAATTGGGGGCATTCTCACAGGGCTGCGGAGACTTGCATGTGTAAGTAGGGTTAAGGCTGATAGTAAGGCTAGGACCAAACCTTTATGTCCATGGAACTTTTTACGGTCCATCTTAGCATCTTCAGTGCTATGCTTTGATTTAAGCTACATGGGC